ATAGAGATAAAGACGAGAAAGACCAATGAAATCAAGTTTCAAGGTTGTATAGTTTAAAGTTTAATGGTAAAGTTTGATTACCATTAAAAACCAGAATAATGAACGAGTTTTTCGGTTTGATCCATATCCTAAAGGCGGCCTTCGCCCTGAGTTATATTAAGTTAAGCCGCCCTTAGCCCTTATTCCCTATTTTGGTTTATTACATATGTTTCTACGTGTTTCTACTATATGTGTTTATATTGCTTTTTTATTTCCTAAGGGTGGTTGGCCCTCGGGACCTAGTATTTCTGTTTCTAGTTTATTTCTGGGCAAGGTGGCCATAGGCCCCTATGGTCCAGTGGTTACGACCTCTCTCTTTCACGGAGAAAACGAGGGTTCAAGTCCCTCTGGGGGTGTAACAACACTCAAGACTATAGGAAGACTATAGGAGTAGGAGTGGGATTTTATATCAAGTGATCCCTGTTTGTCAAGTCCTTCTATTAGTCTACTTAGAAGGACTTCATATTTTATATCATTTGATATTTATATTTATTTGTCAAGTCTGCCTGGGAGATGAAAGGAAGTTGATTATGGAACGTCTAAAATGAATTAGGCGTTGGGTCGATGCCCGAGTGGTTAATGGGGACGGACTGTAAATTCGTTGACAATATGTCTACGCTGGTTCAAATCCAGCTCGGCCCAACAATTTGGCAACCTACTATCAGATGGTAGAGCCCTCTTGTTCTTAAGAAATACCTATCCAAATTTTCTGCTATATCTCTTCTTATTTCCCTGGGATTGTAGTTCAATAGGCTAGAGCACCGCCCTGTCAAGGCGGACGTTACGGGTTCGAGCCCCGTCAGTCCCGACGGATCCAATAAGTACATCAATTCGCCTCTTTATTTTCTGTGAAAGAAGGGGAGCATAATTGAATTCCGAAGGGGTTTCCCCTCTTTTTTTCAAGATTCTTTCGAAGAAAGAACAAACCCTAAACAAAAATGAAAATAACTAAAATAGTGAAGTTGATAGAATATTCCATTTTTTCTCCCGCGACTCATTTTTCTCATACTTCTTTGTCTTCCAAAGAAAATTGGATCATTAAAATTTAGAAGCTAATTCCTCTCTTTTTCCACTTCGCTTGTATTGTTTGTTGGGGTTTTGTAGTTAATGGAAACAGACGCATGGTTAGATGATACTTCATTTGATGGTTCTACACTAAAAAGAAAGAACAGAAAATATAATAAGGAGAAATAAAGGAGTTTTTTATTGGTCCGGGAATCCAATCTTGGATTCGGTATGGATAAAAGATCTTCGTATGTTATACTATTCAATTCTCGACGACGAATTAATTTAATAGCTCAGATATTGTTATTCATGGTATTGATCCGATTCAAGATCATCGATAGGTAATGCATTCATTGAATTGACAGGTGAAAGATTTATCATCTCTATGGGATTAAATCCCGAGTTATTGTGAAATAAAAAAACGATGAGATTATGGAAGTAAATATTCTTGCATTTATTGCTACTGCACTGTTCATTTTAGTTCCTACTGCTTTTCTACTTATAATTTACGTAAAAACAGTCAGTCAAAACAATTAATTACTTTAAATGAAACTTTACTTCTGAATTCTTATCAATAGTTGAAGAAATCAAATGAAAAGTATTCTATTTTTGCGTCTTAAATGAAATCAAGGGGCTATAATCCGCGGTATTCTATGAGATCCGAGAGTATGGTAAGTAAGAAATAAATTTCTTACTTACCATACTCTCTAGTAGTGTTATGTTATAGTAGTGGATAAAGTTGTAAATAGAGTTGGTATACTCTATTAGCTTCTATCTTCAATATATGTAGTTATTAATCCATATATAGAATTGACGTAGGACCCAATTCTATTTCTTTGATACATCTATTTATTCCGATGAATCTGAAATAATCGTTTTACTGTTATAGAATACATTTCTCCACTAGAATCCAATGGAATTTTGAAATGAAGATATTTTTTATTTCTAAATTATTTCAATTCAAATAAAAAATGCGTTACGGAACGATCTATAAAAGAATTGATAGCGTTTCATTCCTCAACTAAATTAGGAGTGCTTTTAAAGTCCACTTCTTCCCCATACTACGAGTGAAAGGGAAAATGTAAAGACTACCATTAAAGCAGCCCAAGCGAGACTTACTATATCCATGTGAATTATGTCCCTTATCTCTATGATAGAATTATTCCATTATTGCTCACTAATAATAGTAGAATGAATGGTCCAGAGTCAAAAAGGGATTCTGACCAAACACTATTGATGAACCAATCAAATAAAGCCATTTCAAAAATTCCTATATGATTTCTAATGGGGAAAGACTAAACACAAGTAAAATACACAATGACACTACAAAGGAATGTTACTAATGGAATGGACGTCCAGTAATAAAATAAGAGAGCCCTTTCCTTTTTTTCTTGCCCTTCAAAGTAAAAATAGATCAATTGCTATCTATTACATATTTTTATTTTATTTCCTATTTGATATAATGCGTACCCCTTCGCGATTGTCTAGCTGAAGGAGTTGGGAGATAGTATATTATACTCTTGACGAGGGGTTAAAAAATGATTTTTTTTTACTTTTTCTTTTCTATAAAAAATCTATCTAATCTCAATCTAATAGTGATTGAATGCCTGAACACTCAGAGATTCTCGCGAGTCTATATATATAGATTACAGTATAGAAAGGACTTTCCCTAACTAGTAGTTGAATTATCCCCCGGCTATCCGAAGTAATTCAAGACCCAATGAGTATACATTACATTAGCAGTAGAAGGGAATCGGAAAGTCTTGCTTCGACCTTTATAATCTTTTTATATTCAAAGATTTCCAATCTTTTACAAAATTACCAGAACAGATGTTTAGAATCAACCAAGTATCAACAGTCCCCTTATTCTGTTTTGCTGGGGAAAATTAGGTTTAGTTATATCAGCAGAGCAGAATAAGATATTTCTATTCATTTGTTGATGAGGCGGCACCCGGATTTGAACTGGGGAAAAAGGATTTGCAGTCCCCCGCCTTACCACTCGGCCATGCCGCCAAAACGATACACAACAGGATAAAAAATTACCGGTGGATTACTAAACTTTAGTTTATTGTACTTGCATCCCCTTTTTCATCCTTTTTCTAAATAAATATAAAAAAAATTATAAAATAAACCCTTTTTCCCCTTTTGATTGTGTTTTATTTACTCCTTTGATTGATTGTATAGTATCTCAAAACTTCCACTCACTTTTCTATTGAAAAATCAAATTATATTTTGACTCAAAAAAGCTAAAATTTATGACAAACAGGAACCATTAACTATTCGTTGACTGAGAATTCGTGAATTTTTCTTAGATTTGAATATAAAATTTGGTTTGCCTAATGACATAATAAAATACAAATTGATAGATCCTTAATTGATTCTTTTGAATCAAAAACCATTCTCCATTTCCATTATAACAAAAATTAGAAGTATATGTAAACCCCAGAACGGAAATTGTTACACAAATACCAAATATTTAGAGTATGTTACCTATAAATAAAGGGAATTCGTTGGAACAAAAAAAGGCCCGGCTGGGTATTGACCGGGCCAGGCCCAAAAGGCACCTCGAACAAAATAAAAGCAAGAAGGTCTTCTTTATTTATCTTTCTATTTGGATCTTTCGAGCATCTAAATGGAATTGCTAATTATATAATAACGATAAAGATAAAGAATGTGAAAGAAATACTTTCTTTAATCCTTACTTGATGTGTAATGTAACATAGTAATTATCTTTTTCAATTGGGAGAGATGGCTGAGTGGACGAAAGCGGCGGATTGCTAATCCGTTGTACGAGTTATTCGTACCGAGGGTTCGAATCCCTCTCTTTCCGTTTCCGTTGATGACTTTCTATTTTTTTCTTTCAATTTTCGCAAACCCCCTTATTATTTTTTCCTAGTTAAACGTGTGGAATAGCTAAAATAAAATTGAAAGAAAATTGTAAAATCAAGCAAGAAAAACTAAATTTTTATTTTATTCTTCACGTCCTGGATTACGTCCTGGATCATTGGATAGGAATCCAAAGATGAAGAGAGAAACAAAGAATATTACTACTGTGTAAACGAAAAGTTTGAGAGTAAGCATTACACAACCTCCAAGATCATTTTTTGAAAAAGAAAAACGAGAAAAGATAATAGATCCTCCATTTTTATATCACATATCCTATTTTGACACCAAGAAATAAATTCTAGAAATAGAAAAGAATGTTTAGAAATTCAAATGAAGTTGAAATGAAATTTCAATTTGTAATATAATAAGAGTCTTTAATTACCACAAATCACTTTCATACCCATAATTAGCTATTGTAAGGGGCCCTAAGCTTAAGGTATTTCACCATAAAAAGGATTCAAATTAAAATCGGGAAATGGGGCGAGCCGGGTTTCTCGCGGCTATCCGATAATTTCAATGTTTGAATCGAAGGTTCATACTGTCAGACTTATTTGATCTTATCAATTGTTATAATTTAATTTTTATCGAATAAATAATGAATTTTATAGGATAGTATTAAAGATCTTATCGAAAACTTACAGCAGCTTGCCAAACAAAGGCTAAAAGAAAAAAGAACAGGGGTATGACTGGCATAACATCTACGATTGGATTCAAAAAAGCATAGGCTTCGGGCAATTTGGCGAAGAAAAGACTACTCGGATAAAGGGCAGAATTAAGACAGATCAAACTAAAGATATTAAGCATAACAGACATTTTTTTCGTCGAGATAATTGCATTTTGATTGAGTTATTGATATAAGGAAAAATAAAGAAAGTAGGGTAGACAAAAAAATCCTTCTTTTTCCGTTCAATCAAAAATCCTCCAATTCTCAAAGGAGAATAGAAGAAATCATACTTTCATACAATATCTTAATTGAATTATATGTAATGATCAATAAATTCAGTTGAATTCTAGATATACACATGTCAAAATCCTAGCACGAATCTATAATAGATTCTATAAAGAATAAATATTTTCTATAGATAGTTTGGGCTGGAATTGACGAACACTTAATACCAATATTATTCTTTATTAGTATTAGTGTCCAATAAAAGTAGAAATGGGGCGTAGCCAAGCGGTAAGGCAACGGGTTTTGATCCCGCTATTCGGAGGTTCGAATCCTTCCGTCCCAGAGCATATCCGTTGTATCTGAATACTTCTTTTTTGTTCAACAAGGTTCTGTTTAAAGGTCTAATATTGGATAGAATATTATTCCTCTTTCTTTTTTTAAATTTTGAATGATTCTTTTCGGAATCATATCTAAGTTTTTTACAAACTGAACTAAATCGAATTCAAATGACATGCAAATGCAAAAGTCACTGATAACTGAAACCTTTTCTGATTCAGATAAAGATAAGATGAGACATAGATCACAGTTCCATAAAGATTACTTAATCTCAGGCTAAACAAAATATGAAAATACATATAAAACGAGGAAGTGCTTAGCTTATAGGTATGTATTGTTATCCTATTTCAGTCACAATAGTCTTTCTATTTTTGTGAAAAATAATTAGCATCCCTAAAATATTAAAATTGAAATATTTAACAATAATATTTCTTTTTATTGTTCGATCTATTTAGCTTATTTGCTTTACATCATTGACAATTCCATTCGAAAATATTTTTCTTTCTTATGATAATAAAATGGAGTCTTTACTGCAAAACTTGATTCAAATAATGATGCAGAAGTAGGAAACTTTTTCAAGTAGCAAGATTTGTAATGATTCCTTATGGATTGAATCTTGGGGAAGTTGGAAATGGGTCAGTCTATCTTATTGAGTCACTTGAAGAGGCAGAGTCAAATATAATTTATTTATTCCTGTGATTTCTGTTAGTTATGTTATTTCTATATTTATATTTCTGGATATTTCTGTTAGATATTTTTTTGAGATCGATATTTATAGAAAAATGTTCCATTCATACAAAAAAAGCCGGGGTCTTGCTAATATTTCTTCAGAAAAATCTTTATTATCTATGTAGATAGATAAGAAAAAATATAAATGACTGTGTCTATGTACCGAGCGAACCAATGACTATTCATGATTCCATAATTGAATCAATTCCATACTGGTTCCAAATTAGAGGAATGTTATGGTAAAACTTCGTTTAAAACGATGTGGTAGAAAGCAACGTGCGACTTGAAGGACACGATCCGGCGTGGATTCTTATTCTTACATCCACCATTTTATATAGGAATGAAAGTGCTCTTGGCTCGACGTCGTTTGTTCTATTCTACTAGAATCCCTCTTTTTTTATTGGGTTGTAATGTAAATAGTACATGATGGAGCTCGGGTAGAAAGTATTTATTAATTTCTCAGGGGCAACGATCTAGGGTTAATGCCAATCAATAAATTGGAACAACTTCGTAAGTATATCTTCGATATAGAAATCGAAAGGATCCGATTCGAGCAAAATTTCAATTAAAAAAATTTTTGTTGGAAGGGTTAAAACTTTTTCGATCCACAGTGTATCGCGCACGAATCAACCGTATGATTCTTTGATAGAAAGAAATCACAAAAGGGGTATGTTGCTACCATTTTGAAAGGATTAAGAAGCACCGAAGTAATGTCTAAACCCAATGATTTAAAACAAAGATAAAGGATCCCAGAACAAGGAAACACCACTTCAATTGTCTCACGGATCCGAATAAAGAATAAAAATAGATTTTAAACGAGACAAAAAAAGGGGGGGTTAAAGACCACTCAATAAAAAAATATCTTAATTTATTAATTTATTTAAGATATTTGAGAATTCTTGAACTTGAGTTATGAGTACAAATGATTTTTTTTTCAGGAAGCTAAAAAAATGACTATGAGTTAAATTATAGACTCATTTATTTTACGGATTCCTTTTCTATTTATTCTAATTTTATCCATAGACAAAACTTCTAATCATTTTTTCTCGAGCCGTACGAGGAGAAAACTTCCTATACGGTTCTAGGGGGGGTTCTTTTTCATCTACATCTATCCCGATGAGCCGTCTACCGAATCGTTGCAATTGATGTTCGATCCCGAAGAGAAGGAAGAGATCTTCGGAAAGTGGGTTTTTATGATCCGATCAAGAATCAAACTTATTTAAACGTTCCCGCGATTCTCTATTTCCTTGAAAAAGGCGCTCAGCCTACAGGAACTGTTCAGGATATTTTAAAAAAAGCAGAGGTTTTTAAGGAACTTTACCCTAATCAAACGAAATACAATTAATTAAATTAAGGAAATAAAAACTAAGGGTAGGATAGTGATTTCTATATCATTTTGGATATCTTTTCTATACTATGTTTTTTTATTTCCTTCTTTTCTTGCTCTATTCATATCTATTTATCATTGTTTTTTTAGAATATTTTGAAAACCCTATTTGATTGATCCTCACAAAATCAAAAATTATGGCATTACCTGCAATCGCGTGGTTTTCATTCGAACTCTAATACCAAGTAAGAAACAAGGAATCGAAGTTCTTTATTCGACTTATATGGAT